AACGAGAGGTATTATAAGGTCACTTTTTATTCTAAAATAAAATCTAATCGATACGATTAAAAAAAAAGATTCAAATAGAAATGATTTTCGAATTTTGTTCGATATGAATTCAAAGAAAGTTTCATTTTTTGAATGAAGTTACATGACGTCTTTCTTACTTATTATTATTTTATATTTGAATATTAGTTTACTCAAGAGTTGTCTAATGAATCCCGCGATTCGGAATCACGGGATGGGTAGATGTTACAAATGATTAATTGATTTCTTTTTTTACCCCGCTCCTTCTCTCCTTTTGTTAATACTGTCTATAATGATTGATGAGTTAACAACTGTCACGTGAACTTATTCTTTCATTTTAATTGGTATTTTTTCTTAGTATCTTTCAAAACTTGAAACTTAGGAAAGTGCTTTATAAGCATATGTATAAAAAGAACATATTTCATTTAGCCCCTTCATCTTCATGCTTACTATAACTAGTTTTTTCGGTTTTCTACTAGCGGCTTTAACTATAACCTCAGCTCTATTTATTGGTCTGACCAAGATACGACTTATTTGAAATTAATTGCATGAATACAACTCATAAAAAGAAATCTTTTTGTAAGTATTCATATATTCTATAGTTCCTTACCGCATCAATTTCGAATTAGTGGTCATTGAGATTGATGGAAAATCCGGATTAATATTTAGGGATAGATATTACCTCTCCTTTTTCCCTTTCAAACAAATTGAAATGATTGAAGTTTTTCTATTTGGAATTGTCTTAGGTCTAATTCCTATTACTTTAGCTGGATTATTTGTAACTGCATATTTACAATACAGACGTGGCGATCAGTTGGACTTTTGATTAATTAACATCTTTTTTTTGATTGACCTCCTCTTTTCTTTAATTCACGGGAGGTCAAATTCGGATTCCTGTTCCATTTGTTGAGTGTAATTTTCGGCTTAACCTAACCAAGTAACCAAGACCCGAATCACGCTCTGTAGGATTTGAACCTACGACATCGGGTTTTGGAGACCCACGTTCTACCGAACTGAACTAAGAGCGCTTTCTTATCACAATAGATAAGACTAGAAGGAAGAGTATTTTGTTTTGTAACCCCAATACGTCTTGTATGCATATAGTATGATATACTATAAAAAAAGATTATGTATGCACGATTTTAATCGATTTCATTACTGCTCAGAGGAGAAGTAATAGGTAGGGATGACAGGATTTGAACCCGTGACATTTTGTACCCAAAACAAACGCGCTACCAAGCTGCGCTACATCCCTATCAATTGGTCTACAGTGTCATTGTAGAGAATCCTTGTCTTGTTTTCCAAATCCTCATTTTTTTATATCCATTGATATACATACAAGTTATCTTGCAATTTCTTCTTTTTTTTTTGTCTCATATAAGATATAATAATAGTAGAAGGTTTATATATCTAATATATTCTAATAGATATTATCTAATCTTTATTCTTAGATAATATATATCTAAGAATATCTTAATAATATATATTATGAAATATATGAATATGAAACCCATCGTAAAAAAAACTAAAAAATGAAGGTTTTTTTGGAATGCTCAGATAAAAGGGATGTATTTTTCGGTTTTCAGAGAGGGAAAATCTTATCTACCGAATCGGTGTACATTTCAATTGGAATTAGGAATTCCGTGTACAAATACAAGCGGTCCTTAACTACTTACATATACAGCTGATCATATATGTATTAAATTAACATTATACATTACAAAAAAGAATAAAGAAGGAGGATTTGAAATGCGAGATCTAAAAACATATCTTTCCGTGGCACCGGTACTAAGTACTCTATGGTTCGGGGCTTTAGCAGGTCTATTGATAGAGATCAATCGATTATTCCCGGATGCGTTGACATTCCCTTTTTTTTCATTCTAGTTATTGACATGGGAAGGGGTGAAGAAGATTAGAGAGAGAATCAAAAGATCTGTGACTAATCCCTCCCCCTCTTTTCTTTTAGATAAAATAGAATTACTTACAATTAAGTAAAATAAAGAAGATAAGTAGAATAAAGAAAAGAGGAAAGAGAAATAAAAAAGTAGATTCAACCTCGTCGAAATTCGGGTTCTTCAATTCAATTGATAAATAATCTAGTGAAAACGGAAATCGAAATGTGTCTAAGACAAGAATATCATACAAGATAGTAAAATGAAATACTATACTTCGACTTAGAATAGAATTCTATTCTAAATAGAACTGAATAGAGTTCGAAATCATTATTTGAATTAATAGTAATATTTATTTACTATTACTTATTATTTATATTGGGTTGTGATTGCAACGAAATAATCTTTCAAAATTTCGAGTTAGCAACTTCTATTTATTTTGTATTTTTTTTTTCCTTCCTTTTTCCCTTTAAATCGGAAAATCGAAGAGTTGGTTGAATCAAAAACTCATCAAAAACTTAAAGAAAGGGGGTTCATGGCCAAGGGTAAAGAAGTCCGCGTAACGGTTATTTTAGAATGTACTAGTTGTGTTCGAAAGGGTGTTAATAAAGAATCAACGGGTATTTCCAGATATATTACTCAAAAGAATCGCCACAATACTCCTAGTCGATTAGAATTGAGAAAATTCTGTCCCTATTGTTACAAACATACGATTCACGGGGAGATAAAGAAATAGATCGAATCAAGGTGTCTGTGTGTCACTTTTTCAGGGAACATGAAAAGGGACATATTCTATATACTATATTATTATATGGAAATACCTTATTTAGAAATACCATATTAGGTATAGAACTAGATATATATGTATCTCTTAAATCTATAATAGAACTTAAAAATAGAACTTCAATTAAAATATTAATATAAAAAATAAATAAATATAAAAAAAACCAAATCAAATCATCTTTTTTAATCCTAAATCGTTTTTGATGAGATTGAAATAGGGTTTTCGGGATAAGGAATAAACAAACCATGGATAAATCCAAGCGATTCTTTCTTAAATCCAAGCGATCTTTTCGTAGGCGTTTGCCCCCGATCCAATCGGGGGATCGAATTGATTATAGAAACATGAGTTTAATTAGTCGATTTATTAGTGAACAAGGAAAAATATTATCTAGACGGGTAAATAGATTGACCTTAAAACAACAAAGATTAATTACTATTGCTATAAAACAAGCTCGTATTTTATCTTTGTTACCTTTTCTTAATAATGAGAAACAATTTGAAAGAGGCGAGTCGACCGTCAGAACTATTGGTCTTAGAACCAGAAATAAATAAAAAAAAAGCTTACTCTTCAATTGAATCAAAATTCCAATTTGAACTCAAACACAGATTGATGTTTTGTTCGAAAAATTCGAGGATCCAGATTGGATTGTCGTATTGTAAGAAAAAAACAAGAATGGGGAAGAAGAAATTTATTTGTTGTTATTGACTATTCGGCGTGTTCACTCATTTTATTTTGAGCGAATTTATCATATTCTTTTTTTCATATTAATTTCTACTCTACCTTCCCAGAGTTCATTCTCCAGCGAAACTCCATTTAAAATATTGTGTCGGATTCCTTACAATTTACTTATTTTATGATTTCATTGGAAATCATAAAAAGACAATTCCTATTTAATATAGCTATTTGTGCAAGTATTTTGCGATTCAGAAGCAACTGTCTCTTGTACAGATTGTGTATTAATCTGCTATAACTATAGCATACCCCATTCTCGCGAATTACTGCATTTATTCGAGTGATCCACAAACGACGAAAATCTCTCTTTTGCCTATCTCTATCTCGATGAGACGAAACCAAAGCTCTTATTTTCTGTTGAATAATTGTTCGAGTAAGTCTTGAATGAGCCCCCCGAAAGCTTGATGCAAATAAACGAACTTTTGCTCTACGTCTCCGAGCTATATATCCTCGTCTAATTCTGGTCATTGATTAAATGAATTTTAATGAATAACTAATTGATTTCTTTTCTTTCAGTTATTCTTTTCCTCTTTCCTATTAATAACAAAACGGATTCTTCCAATGTATAAAATATAAATTCCAATGGCTTTTGCTACTATAACCTTCCCGACCACAATTTGTCTTTTTTTATAGGTATTTCACCTCGAACTAAGAAATTGTATTGATACTAGGTATCAAAAAACATAAAAAAGTAATAAATAGAAATGAATAAAGAAAGAGTGGGTTCCATCGTTTCTATGGTTACGTCTTAAACGGTGAGGTCCTCTCTATACACCGGAGCCCCTTACTTCATTTAATCAATGCTATTGGTAACTTGTACAGTTCACATTCTTTGGCTCTACCCATGAATTATCTAGTCATAGGTCTTTCACAACGAGATCTACCTATACAGTAACGATATTTAATTATGAAGATTAGCTGGGTAGCTGACCCTCTTAGTCCGTTTTTGCAAGAGTAGAGACATAAGATTTCGGCTTTGAAAATAGGATTTCCCTCGCTTAATGGATAACCATTTGTTACCAATGAGGAATTTTTTTTTCATCTTCAATTCAAAATGGAAATGATTGGATTTGCACCAATGGAAACCATAAATTTCAACACAATACAATAGAAGGATATAATAGATCTTTTTTTTAGATAGTGAATGGCCTTTTTCCTTCCATTTTTTCCTCTTCACTGGTACTGATCATTGATACTGGAAAATGGGTTTCCTTTAGTTTGTCCCAGCGAGGATCTGAACGAGTCGCACATACACCCTAGTACATGTTCCTCGGCGCTGAGGACATCCCCGAAGAGCAGGGGATTTCGTGACATTTCTGATTGGCTGTCTTGTGTTTCTAATAAGTTGTTTAATAGTTGGCATGTTGAATCGTATACATAATGAATGGGCTGGTTTAGATCGATCCTAACCGGCTGCTTATGAATTACTTCTCTATTTAATAGATGAATAGAATATTATTAAACCCGTAATAAGTAAAAAATCTCAAGTTGCGGATTTGCGCAGGATTACTGCTATTTTTAGTCAACCGCTACAAGATCAACAATTCCATAAGCTTGGGCTTCTGTTGCTGACATAAAAACATCCCTTTCCATATCTTCGGATACAACCCATAAAGGTTTGCCTGTTCTTTGTACATAAACCCTTGTGATGCTTTCGCGCAGTTTCAATAGTTCTTCTGCTTCCAGGATAAATTCTCCCGTTTGTGCCTCATAAAAAGAACTCGCAGGTTGATGTATCATTACCCTGATGATATAATAAACAAAAGGTTCCTCTATCTCGGATGATGAGGTGAGGAGAAGAGATAAAGAATTAAAAAAAGATAGAATTGAGCAACCGTACAGGCATAGGCATCTTTTGCACATTGCATACGGCTCCACAATGGGATTCGCTTTGACCTTCCATCAAAGAAAGAGAAAAAAAAATATATAGATATAGGGTTTATTTTCTCAGATCCGGATCGGCAAATGATCCAATTACCATCCTTCCCTTCGGGACAGTTAAAAAATACTATGATGGCTCCGTTGCTTTTTATATATTTATCTCGTTTGTTATTCAGCAATCCCAAAGTGATTTTCGTACTCTTTCATAACAATACCAACAATATTGTTAAAAGTCTTCAGTGTGAAAACAAAAAAGTTTGTGACGCTGAAAAGGCCCCGGATAAAATTGGGAATACCCTTTATTTTATACTAATTTCATACTCCTCTTTCGATATATAATCTATGTTTAAAAAAAATGCATATCGAATTCGAAGTGCCATGCTATTATTACTTAATATTCATATTTTATATGGCGAAGGCATAGTCTTTTTTTCTTAAAAAACTCATTGGCGCCAAGCGTGAGGGAATGCTAGACGTTTGGTAATCTCTCCTCCAACCAGGATAAAAGATCCCATTGAAGCGGCTAATCCCATGCATATTGTATGCACATCAGGTTGCACAAATTGCATAGTATCATAAATAGCTACCCCGGGTATTACCCATCCGCCGGGAGAGTTTATAAACAAATAAAGATCTTTGTTATCATTCTCTATACTGAGATATACCATAAGACCAATAAGTTGATTCGAGATCTCGCTATCAACCTCTTGGCCTAAAAAAAGTAATCTTTCTCGATAAAGTCGGTTGATTAGGATAAAATTTGTATCCCTTAAGAGCCGTACATGCACCTTTTGATGCATACGGTTCAACAAAAATTGCGAAAAAAAGAATCAATGTGTAGATTCCAGCCCTCTTTCTTTTTTTTTCATAGCGGGACACCTTTCTAATTTCATTTTCGAATTTATTAACGATTTTCTTCCCCTTTTCAAGAAAGATGGGTTTTGTACTCTTTCCCTATAAAAAAAAATCCATTAAACTTATCGAACTAACTTCTCATTGATGTATTGTTTCATCGAGATCTAATCCAAATCACGATGTCATTTTCTTGTTCCTGAATGGGCTTTTTCAATTCTTTTAGGTTTATGCTCTACTCCGAGTAAAAAAAACCGATTTTGATTTGCACATATAGGACAAATGCTACTAATACTACGCCTTTTTCCTACGACTTACTTCTTTTTCAATTCATTTCATATCTTCTGCCAAATATTCGACGTATTTATCTTATCATATTGTATTTATCATATTATTCGTTTGATTAAAAGTTTGAGATTATTCTATTATTCAATAAAAAAAAAATCTTTTATGATCTATGATATAAGTATTAATAATCAGAAATATATTACCAATTGGGTTTTTTCTAAACGGAGCCTGGATACTTCATTTTATTGGTCCAACCAAGCTAACCATAAATTCTTTTAATTGATAATATTCATTTTAATACCCCTCAAAATACATCTAATTGCACTTCACGCTCCAAATTTTGGATAATTCCATCTTTCTTGGGCGAAACAGAGGATATCTCGATCGGGGGAGAGAACGGGGAAATCCCATATGACCCAATATATCTGACAAGCCGCACTATACGTCAACCCAAGAGGCATCTTCCTCTCCAGGACTTCGAAAAGGCACTTTTGGAACACCAATAGGCATAAAATGAAAGAAAAAAGAATTAAGTACTATATTTCACTTTGATGTGGAAGCGTAACAATGTCTTTGTTGTCTTAATAATATTGTCTTTTATCATATTTTATTCATAGACTAAGAAAATATTCTTACGAATAGGTCTTTTGAATGATTAACAAATATGTATGCATTCGTTCATAGAAAATGGGATCAACCCCCATTGCGTATTGGTACTTATCGGATATAGAATAGATTTGCTTATCTTTGTTCCTACGAACCGAATTGTTCCATTTTTACTAAAAAAAAACAAGAATAAAACAAATATTAATACTTTCTCCGAGATAATTCACTGAGACAGTTCGGTCCATAGCATAGTTTTTTCCAATGCAATAAAGTTACATAGTGTCTATTTTTCGTTGAAAAAGGGGTATTTACATGGGTTTGCCTTGGTATCGTGTTCATACCGTCGTATTGAACGATCCCGGTCGTTTGCTTTCTGTCCATATAATGCATACAGCTTTGGTTGCTGGTTGGGCCGGTTCGATGGCTTTATATGAATTAGCAGTTTTTGATCCCTCTGACCCCGTTCTTGATCCAATGTGGAGACAAGGTATGTTCGTTATACCTTTCATGACTCGTTTAGGAATAACCAATTCATGGGGCGGTTGGAGTATCACAGGAGGGACTATAACGAATCCGGGTATTTGGAGTTACGAAGGCGTGGCCGGTGCACATATTGTGTTTTCTGGCTTGTGCTTCTTGGCAGCTATTTGGCATTGGGTGTATTGGGATTTAGAAATATTTTGTGATGAACGTACAGGAAAACCTTCTTTGGATTTGCCCAAGATCTTTGGAATTCATTTATTTCTTTCAGGAGTAGCTTGCTTTGGTTTTGGCGCATTTCATGTAACAGGGTTGTATGGTCCTGGAATATGGGTATCCGATCCTTATGGACTAACTGGAAAGGTACAACCTGTAAATCCAGCGTGGGGTGTAGAAGGTTTTGATCCTTTTGTTCCGGGAGGAATAGCCTCTCATCATATTGCAGCAGGTACTTTAGGTATATTAGCGGGCCTATTTCATCTTAGTGTCCGCCCGCCCCAACGTCTATACAAAGGATTACGTATGGGAAATATTGAAACCGTCCTTTCCAGCAGTATCGCTGCTGTCTTTTTTGCAGCTTTTGTTGTTGCTGGAACTATGTGGTATGGTTCAGCAACTACCCCTATCGAATTATTTGGCCCCACTCGTTATCAATGGGATCAGGGATACTTCCAGCAAGAAATATATAGAAGAGTTGGCGCTGGGCTAGCCAAAAATCAAAGTTTATCAGAAGCTTGGTCTAAAATTCCCGAAAAATTGGCTTTTTATGATTACATCGGCAATAATCCTGCAAAAGGGGGATTATTCAGAGCGGGCTCAATGGACAACGGAGATGGAATAGCCGTTGGGTGGTTAGGACATCCTATCTTTAGAGATAAAGAAGGGCGTGAACTTTTTGTACGTCGTATGCCTACTTTTTTTGAAACATTTCCGGTTGTTTTGGTAGACGGAGACGGAATTGTTAGAGCCGACGTTCCTTTTAGAAGGGCAGAATCGAAGTATAGCGTCGAACAAGTGGGCGTAACTGTTGAGTTCTATGGTGGTGAACTCAATGGAGTCAGTTATAGTGATCCCGCTACTGTGAAAAAATATGCTAGGCGCGCCCAATTAGGTGAAATTTTTGAATTAGATCGTGCTACTTTGAAATCTGATGGGGTTTTTCGTAGCAGTCCGAGGGGTTGGTTTACTTTTGGACATGCTTCTTTTGCTCTGCTTTTCTTCTTCGGGCACATTTGGCATGGTGCTAGAACCTTGTTCAGAGATGTTTTTGCTGGTATTGACCCAGATTTGGATGCTCAAGTGGAATTTGGAGCATTCCAAAAACTTGGAGATCCAACTACAAGAAGACAAGTAGTCTGATACAAGATTTCTCTGTTATTTTTTTCTTTATTTTTCTGATTTGACATAAGTTAACCGAAAAATCTTGATTGGAATCTTCGCCTTTTCTTTGACTCTTGCTTTTTTTTCTTTATGCGGGAGAGAATCCCCAATAATAAATAAATAGGTATGGAAGCTATAATTGTAAAGCACGATCGAATTTATGGAAGCATTGGTTTATACATTCCTCTTAGTCTCCACTCTAGGGATAATATTTTTCGCTATCTTTTTTCGAGAACCACCTAAAGTTCCAACTAAAAAGATGAAATGATTTTTCATTATATCAATTGACGTAATAAGCCTCCCAATGTTGGGAGGCTTATTACGTCAACTAGTCCCCGTGTTCCTCGAATGGATCTCTTAGTTGTTGAGAGGGTTGCCCAAAAGCAGTATATAAGGCGTACCCAGTAAAACTTACAAGTAAACCAGATATAGAGATGGCGACTAGGGTTGCTGTTTCCATTATTATATAATTTCAAGACCAAAATGGATCTATGATAAAATCGTTTATTTACCACGGAATGGTATACAAAGTCAACAGATCTCAATGAATACAAAATAGGATTTATGGCTACACAAACCGTTGAGGGTAGTTCTAGATCTGGACCAAGACGAACTGCTGTAGGGGATTTATTAAAACCATTGAATTCAGAATATGGTAAAGTAGCTCCTGGGTGGGGAACTACTCCTTTGATGGGTGTTGCAATGGCTCTATTTGCAGTATTCCTATCTATTATTTTGGAAATTTATAATTCTTCCGTTTTATTGGACGGAATTTCAATGAATTAAATTAGATTCACGAGAACCGCGAATTCTTAACTTTTTAATACAAAGTAAAGCATTGTTGTTTCGGGTTTTATCTCATTATATTATTTTCTTATTGGTAGTTCGATCGTGGAATTTCTTTCTTTCTGTATTTCCGGAATATGAGTGTGTGACTTGTTATAACGGATCCTATTGATAGTACAGAGAATGGGTCTGTCATCTTGATAGAGATGGTTTTACTTCGTCGGATATTCATTCTAGTATCTGGAGCACGGAATATATGAAATAGATCGCAAAAAATAGTAACTATGATTCCTACTTAATA